GTGAAAGGCTTTTCATTATTTATTATTATTTTTGCCCATACATAATTGCATCGATCAACAAGAAATTGAGTATTTTTATCAACTTAATGTTTCGAAATACATGGCTCTAGAAATTCATTTCGGACAATTGAACCTTTTCAAACTGTTTCTTTTTAAGAACCAAAAAGATTTGTGCCAGAATAACAGATGCCAAGAATAAAAAAAGACCTTGGACACGTGATGGGTCTTGAAGTACTATTTCTGCATCTCCCTGACCAAATCCACCCACATTGGGATTACTCGTTAATGGTTGATCAAGCTTGATGGATTCACCCTCTGAAACAAGAAGTTCTGGTCCCGGAGGTATAATATCAACGACTGAGTGTCCATCCGATGCATCCGCTATGGTTATTTCATACCCCCCTTTTTCTTTACGTACTATTTTGCTTACCGTACCTGATGCTGTAGCATTATAGACTGTATTGTTACTCTTGCTCCCGTCGGGATAAATCTGACCCCTTCCCCTATTCCCGCCCACGTATATAGGATATTTTAAGAAGTAAACCTCTTTCTTAGTAACGGGGTCCGGAGACAAAATAGGAAAGGTGATTTCACTATATTTCTGACCAGGAACAGGACCTATCACAAGAATATTTTTTTTAGTAGGGCGATAACTCTGAAAAGAAAGATTGCCCATCTTTTCTTTCATTTCCGGAGAAATACGATCGGGGGGGGCTAATTCGAATCCCTCAGGTAAAATAAGAACTGCCCCTACATTCAAAGACCCCCTTTTACCATTAGAAAGAACTTGTTTCAGTTGGATGTCATAAGGAATTCTAACAACTGCTTCAAATACAGTATCGGGAAGTACCGCTTGTGGAACCTCAATATCCACGGGCTTATTAGCTAAATGACAGTTGGCGCATACAATACGCCCAGTTGCTTCTCGTGGATTTTCATAACTCTGTTGTGCAAAAATGGGATATGCGTGTGAAATAGATGTCCGAGTTATTACATATATAAATATAATGATCGATACGGAAATGGATCGAGTCATCTGCTCCTTTATCCAAGAAAAGATATTTCTATTTTGCATGGTCCAATCATTGATCCCGAAAATTTCTACAATAAATTGGGTAGGTTGCTAGTAGAGTTTCCTATCCACGATTCTGCTATTTTACTGGAATCCAGGAGGAATTCCTGGATTGGTATAAATATAAAGAATGAGTAAGATTTTTAATGATTTGTTTATGTACGAAGTAAAAAACATTATGAGTAGATTCATATCAGTGGATCATTCTTTAGTCATTCATTGAATGATAAATCACTACAAGTGACGGAGATACACGATTTAAATAACGGAAGATCCAATATTTTAAAATTGTATCTAGAATGACTGGAAAGGTGGAAACAAGGCCAGATATAATTTGATTATTATGAGAAAATCCAAAATCCTTGTAGACAGAACCAATCATTAGTTCCCAACCGTGAGGCGAGTGGAATCCAATACATAAATCAGTTAATAAAAGAATAGAAAAAGCTTTTATTGTGTCGCTTAAGTTATAGAGAAATTCCCGAACCCAAGAATTAATAATAACAAGTTCTTTATTACCCAGAATAGAATAACCACTTAGAATAGCGAAACTTATTATATTTGTCGAAAAGTGTAAAATGGTATGGATATGACCTTCATTGTACATCTTGACCAATTGTATCGTTTCTTTGTGTATTCCTATACGAAGCTTTTGTATATGTGTATCCGGGTACTCCTTTATCATTTCGTCCAAAATGAAGAGTTCTTCTAATTCTATGAATTTTTCTAGAACGTTCTTTTCGTGAATATCATTCAAAAAAACTTCAGATTGCCCAGCATTCCACCAATTAGTAACCAAAGATTCCATACTTTTATTAAATGAGAGAGAAATCCACCAGGGCAAAAAGATTATAGATGTAAGATATAGAAGGGGTTTTAGCGCTTTCTTTTTTAGCATTTTAAATCTGTGAATTGTTAATGAAACCACCGGATTCCTTGACTCTATCCAATCTTTATGATTATCAAAAAGGAAAAGAAAGGATAAAAAGAAAGAAACATCAATTGACAAAACAAATAAAGAATTCAATTAAATTACACGATATGATACATCTATAGCTAACATATCAATTCAAAATGGACCAAAAAAGATGAATTCTAGAGTCTGCACTGTTCGGATATATGTGATGAATCCATACTTAGTATACTTGTTACTAGTATGAAAAATGGGGTTGATTTTCATATGCATAAAAAACTTGTTTTGGTGGACAAAAACCACTTTTTTATGTTTTCTGGTTGTTCCATACGCGTCTGCTTTTCCTCGAATGAGCACTCTGAAAAAACGTAAGTTAAATTGTTATATAACAACAAATATAATTCATGAGGTCTTTACTCAATGCTGCGAAAGCATTCATTCTTCAATTTATTTCAAAATACTTCAATTGGTACGCGCAAAAAGTAGGCCAATTCCGCAGCCTTTTGTTCAATTTCTCGTGGAGTCAAATTCTCATCAGTACGAGTCAAGGGAACGGAACCCTGGCCTCTGATTTCCATATAAAGTACACGCCGAGGATAAATACCTTCTTTAACCTCTATTCTAATCGACTGAATATCTCTCATAAGGAATCGAAGGAAGATGCGACGATTTCTTCCAGGGAATCCCCAACGAAAAATACACACTATTCCTTTTTTTCTATCGAATCTATCATAACCACTGCCTACATTCCACGAAATTGTGCACCACAAATAGGAGCTGATGAACAGACCTGCGATCCCATAGAAAGACATCACGATCCCTTGTGGAAAAAAAAGGATTTGCTGAGAAGGAAATAAGGATATCAGATTCCTACCAAGGTAACTAGAAGTTCCAACCAATAAGAATCCTAGTGAACCTAAAAAAAGGATACAGGCCCAACAGAAATTACTTGTTTTTCGAGACCCCGGTATAAGTTCTATCCATATACGTTCTGATCGCCAGTTCATACTAGATCCAGTTGTTTCAGTTTATTGGAATTGAGAGAATAACCCAAATGAATTTGACTTTATTTTTTTGTTCCCGAAGTAACTCTCATCAACTAGCACTATTATTATGATGTGAACCCTTAGGAGTAATTCATCGAATCAGTTAGATATAAAAAAATATCCCCTTCATATGATCCTACTATGGATATCTACATACATATAGATGATACTTTGACTTTCCATTTCATACATCTGCTGACCCCATTTTCAAATAGATATAATGCATTTATCCATATATCATGTTTACACGTGCATAACAGCTCTTTCATTTGTGTTCGGAAGAAGACACACGTTGTACCCTATTCCACTAAACAAATAGATAATCGGTATTATGATCCAAGTCCGAGTCTTAAAAAAAAATGAGATTAGATCCCATCGAATCTAGACAATCTTGTTTTTTTGAACATGAAGAGATAGAGAAGCCATTGCAATTGCCGGAAATACTAGACCCACTAAAGGCACAAAAAAAGAGGGTAAGTTGAAAGTTGTCATAGAATGGATACCTCGATTTAATATTTGTACCTGTTATAAAGATATCTTATGATAAGTATATCTATTATCAGTATATAATAATAGGTATAGGTACAAGAAATGTAGAACTAAATAAGTGTACCTATTCACCTTTATATATATGTTTATTATTTACTTTAGATTTATTTATATTTATTTATATATATTTATTATTATTGTATTGTTTTCTTATACTATACTTATCTTCTAATAAAGATTGTTTTCTTATACTATACTTATCTTCTAATAAAGAAAAGACAAAAAAAGTTTCTTACTAATTATCAAATCTAACAAATCCGATCCAACAGGGATTCCTAGCAAAAAATGGAAATTATCAGGGAATATAGAAAAATAAATGCAAGATTCCTATTCTCTATTTTCTAAATATATTGAATTATTCAATATATTTAGAATATGTAACGTAATTAAGGGAACGTTCATTTTTTATTTTAATAATTTGATAATTAATTCCTTTATCCTGTTTGTTGGTAGAGTCTTCCTGATTACTAATCATGAATATAGGTAGAAATAAAATGGATCGGGAGGAAATAAGAAAAAGTGATTATCAACAACCTTTTTTCCTTTATTAGATCTTATGACCTTAAGTAAAACTCCATGCTTATTATTTTTGTAAATTTCTATAAACTAAATACTTGTGCACCTCAAAAAATATAAATAACTGAATTAAATGATCTACTTGATTGGATTTTTATTCAAGGGAAAGAAACCGTGAAGCTGAAATAACTCACTTAGAACACCTTTTAAAGGATTACGTGGTACGATTGGGTCGAATAAGCCCTTATGGAATAAATACTCAGCTTCTTGTGAACCGTCAGGGACTGTCTTATTCAATGTTTGTTCAATTACTCTTTTACCCGCAAATGCAATGTAGGCATTAGGTTCGGCAATAATGATATCTCCTAACATACCAAAACTGGCGGTCACTCCACCGGTTGTAGGAGATGTAAGGATTGATACGTAGAATAACTTTTTATTTGATTGATAATTATATAAAGCTGAAGATATTTTAGCCATTTGCATCAAGCTCAAACTTCCTTCTTGCATGCGCGCTCCTCCGGAAGCACACACTATAATAAGAGGTAGAGATCTATTAGTAGCATATTCGATCAAACGGGTGATTTTCTCGCCTACTACGGATCCCATACTGCCCCCCATAAACTGAAAATCCATAATCCCAATTGCTATGGAAATACCATTTAGTTGACCTATGCCTGTTTGAACAGCCTCGGTTAACCCTGTCTTTTTTTGATAAGAATCAATACGATCTTTATAAGGTTCCTCCTCCGAATGAAATTCAATGGGGTCCACGGAAACCATGTCCTCATCCATAGCACCCCAAGTGCCTGGATCAATCAAAAGTTCGATTCTTTCTGAACTACTCATTTTCAAATGATATCCACATTGTTCACAAATATTCAGTTTTAACCTAAAAAATTTC